ATTAGTAGTCTTATAGTAGTCTTAGATTTTTCATTTTGATGAGCCTCGTTTTGAGGAATTCATGGAATAATCCATTTTCATGGAATAAAGAATAAGAACAAGGATACATAACATAAAAAAAAGAATAGATAAGACGATATTCGCCCTCCCCCTACATATTTGATTTCTTCTCCTATACAAAAACCAGCAAGACCTACTCCATTGATAATTCCATCAATGACACCTTTATCAAAAAAATGGGTTAGTTCAGCTAATCTTCTTATACCTAGGATAAAAACCCTAGTATAGAAAAAATCTATATAACCACGATTATATGACCAGCTGTATATCTTTTTTTTTACTTCATCCAAAAAGCTCTTTTTTGGATTCTTTTTTACAAGGGAATTTTGAAAATTCAAATTCTGAAAAAAAGAATAAGCAGATCCATAAAAGATATATGCTATGAATAGACCAAAAATTGCTAAACTTACAGAAGAAATTGCATTAGTGAGAAATTCATATGAATTTATGGAAGAATTCGAATTTTCCTGGAACAAGTTTATTGAAGGAGTTAGCCACTTTGATAATATGGTTAACTCCAATATTCTATTATCTTTTACTCCATTATCAAAACGGATTCCTATGGATCCAATGAACAAAGTAAAAAGTAGTAATATAAGAAGAGGAAATAGCATAGTATTTCCCGTTTCATGAGGATAGACAAAAGTGTTTTTAGCCCCAAAGGGAGTACTAAAGGATCCTATCTTATTTCTTGTATTAGCAGGAATTTTTGGTATATTTTGTGAAAAAAAAGAAACTCCACTCTTCATTGTTGATAAAACAAAATTCCTATTGACTCCTTTGGATATACTTTTTCCCCATAAGGATATTGAATACAACGAACCTTCTTTAGTACTACTGTAATTTTGAAAATGAACACGCAAATACCCATCAAAAGTAAGTAAATATATCCGAAACATATAAAATGCAGTTAATCCTGCAGTAAAAGAGGCTATTATTCCAAAAAAGGGTGAATACAACCAACTATTACTAAGGATTTCATCTTTGGACCAGAAGCAAGCAAGAGGTGGAATACCACAAAGAGAAAGTGTACCACATAAAAAAGTAGTTCTTGTAATTGGAACGTATTTTCTTAAACCACCCATAAGAACCATATTCTGACTTTTATCTGGTGAATATCCAACAAGAGGTTCCATTGAATGAATAACGGATCCGGATCCTAAGAACAATAAAGCTTTCGAATAAGCATGAGTGATCAAATGGAATAAAGCAGCTTGATAAGAACCTATACCTAGAGCTAACATCATATAACCCAATTGAGACATTGTAGAATAGGCTAAGCTTCTTTTAATATCTCTCTGAGCAAGAGCTAAAGTGGCTCCTAAGAAGAGTGTTATTATACCTACTAAAGAAATGAAACTCATTATCAAGGGTAGGGATATGAAAAGAGGAAGAAGTCTAGCTAGAAGAAAAATCCCCGCAGCAACCATAGTTGCTGCGTGTATAAGAGCCGAAATGGGAGTGGGTCCTTCCATAGCATCAGGTAACCATACGTGAAGAGGAAATTGTGCAGATTTTGCAACTGCACCGAGGAATAATAAAAAAGCACACAAAGTAGTAAGTAAGGAATTAATCCCATTATTAGGAATCCAGTTATTAGCTATTTTGAACAAATCCCGAAACTCCAAACTACCCGTTATCCAAAAAAAACCTAAAATTCCTAATAACAGACCAAAATCCCCTACACGATTAGTTACAAAAGCTTTTTGACAAGCACTCGCTGCAATTGGCCGCGTAAACCAAAAGCCTATCAATAAATAGGAACACATTCCGACAAGTTCCCAAAAAAAATAAATTTGTATCAAATTGGAACTAGTAACCAATCCCAACATGGAAGTATTAAAAAAACTTATATAAACAAAAAATCTCAAATATCCTTCATCGTGAGACATATAATCGTCACTATAAATAAGAACTAAGATTCCTACAGTAGTAATTAGTATTAACATAATAGACGTAAGGGGGTCGACCAAGTATCCAAATTCTAAGGAAAAATCATTATTGATGGTCCAAGACCATAGATATTGATAAATAGAACTTCCATTTATTTGTTGAATAGACAGGTGAAGTGAGAATACCATAGCTATACTTAAGAGTAAAATACTAGGAAAAGCCCATATGCGACGAAGATTTTTTGTTGCTGTGGGAATAAAAAAAAGTCCAAATCCCATTGACATAATAACTGGAAGTGGGAGAAGAGGAATTACCCAGGCATATTGATATGTATGTTCCATAAGAAAAGAAATAGCAATTTTGAGTTTAAATTTATAGTTCAATTTTTCTATAAAATAAAATTGTTTCCGATTCACCAAACCTATTCTTATCTCTTTCTAAAGGAATTAAAAAAACAAAATAAGAAAAATAAAAAATACTGGAATTCTAGATTTTAAAAATTTCTCTCATTAAAATATTCCAAAATTAAGAATGGGTTTAGTTACTTAAATTCAAAAAGTGAATCAAAGAATTTCGGTATCTAGTTATTATCGGTATCTAGTTATTAGTTAAAAAAAATATTTATTAAAATACAAAAAAAAGATTGAATAATTTTCTAATCATTTTTGTATTTCTTTCTGTTAAAATAAAAGAGCTCTCTTGTTTCGTAATTGATTGATTGAATTCCAAAGAAAACCCATATTTATAGGAAATTCTCGAATATTGCTTATTTCATATAAAAGGAAATCCTAATGACTAGAATTCTCTAAGTTTTAGAATGTCTTGGTTAAGAGACTAAGTATTTTTTTTATTGGAATTCAATTATGGAATAGCTTTCTGAACTTAATTAACTATTTGAATTGAATTTTACTTCTTTTTATCTCCCCCTCTTATATGAGAGCTTATCCCCCATACCATATATAAATATATGGAGTATATTTGATATATAAATTGATTTAAATAGAAAATCTTAAAAAACTCTTGTCTTATCCACATTAGACAAAATGAACTAAAGAAGAATTTAGAATTTAAGTATCTTTCAGTATCATTTAAGTATCTTTCAGTATCATTTAAGTATCTTTCAGTATCTAAGTATAAATACTAAGAAAAAACAGAAAGAAGGATTGATTTGCGGCAATAGATGTCTTTCACATACAACTAGAAAAAAGTAATTCCCTTTTTGAATGGCAGTTCCAAAAAAACGTACCTCGATGTCAAAAAAGCGTATTCGTAAAAATCTTTGGAAAAAAAAGACTTATTTTTCCATAGTACAATCTTATTCTTTAGCAAAATCAAGATCATTTTCTAGCGGCAACGAGTATCCAAAACCAAAAGGTTTTTCTGGGCAACAAGCAAACAAATAATAAGATTTTGAAATAATCTGAATTGGACTATCCAAAATAAATTCCAATTATTTAATATAAATGAATAATTCGGATTAATTAATAAATGTACTTTTATGTGTCGAATTCCTCGGTACAATATTCTTAGAACGAATACCTCCATTATCATTATATAGAACAAAAGTTTTTGGTATATTGTGTCCCCAGTATTCTTTTCCTATCAAAGAACTTTTTTTTTATAATGGAATCCTCATAAAAACGAGGATTCCATTATAAAAAGTAGACTACTCTTGCAATAGGACTTACAACCTCTACCTAATCTTATCCAAAATTCCCATATAAATGGGTTTAGGACTGGTACATCATATTAATAAGAGTGTAAAGGCTTTCATTCTATAAATTTTTCTAAAATACAAAATGAATTTCATTGTAGTTAATGATGAACTTCTAATGTTCCTAAATTCTATGGCCTCTCCCAGTCTCGACGATTCACGATAAAATAACTATTATTCTTTTAAGTTAACTATTATTTGAAATTAGCCGCCATGGTGAAATTGGTAGACACGCTGCTCTTAGGAAGCAGTGCTCAAGCATCTCGGTTCGAATCCGAGTGGCGGCATTCTCGAAAAAGAATACAATAAATTAGAAAATGGATTCAATTCTAAATTTCCAATTTTGTAATGGGACCTTATCGTTATGCTATTTGCAACTTTAGAACATATACTAACTCATATCTCTTTCTCAACCATTTCAATTGTGATTACGATTCATTTGATAACCTTATTAGTTCGTGAACTTAGGGGATTACGTGATTCGTCAGAAAAAGGAATGATAGCTACTTTTTTCTCTATAACAGGATTTTTAGTCTCTCATTGGGTTTCTTCGGGACATTTTCCATTAAGTAATTTATATGAGTCATTGATCTTCCTTTCATGGACTCTGTATATTCTTCATACTATTCCTAAGATACAGAACTCGAAAAATTATTTAAGCACAATAACTACGCCAAGTACTATTTTAACGCAAGGCTTTGCCACATCGGGTCTTTTAACTGAAATGCATCAATCCACAATACTAGTACCTGCTCTACAATCTCAGTGGTTAATGATGCATGTCAGTATGATGTTACTAAGCTATGCAACTCTTTTGTGCGGATCCTTATTATCCGCCGCTCTTCTAATCATTAGATTTCGAAATTCTTTCGATTTCTTTAGTGAGATTGAATATTTATATGCAAAAAGAAGTGCTTTAAAAAACACCTCTTTTCCCGTATTTCCAAATTATTACAAATATCAATTAACTGAGCGTTTGGATTCTTGGAGTTATCGTGTCATTAGTCTAGGGTTTACTCTTTTAACCGTGGGTATTCTTTGTGGAGCAGTATGGGCTAATGAGGCATGGGGATCCTATTGGAATTGGGATCCTAAGGAAACTTGGGCATTTATTACCTGGACCATATTTGCAATATATTTACATAGTAGAACAAATCCAAATTGGAAGGGTACGAATTCCGCACTTGTAGCTTCGATAGGATTTCTTATAATTTGGATCTGCTATTTTGGTATCAATCTGTTAGGAATAGGTTTACATAGTTACGGTTCATTTACATTACCATCTAAATAATTACATAACATAAAACCTAAAGGTTTTTTCCTTTTTTGTTTGATTTGAGAACCCTTTGAAAAGACGTTCAAGGGGTTCTCAAAAATTCGAGATAGATCTAATTAGACTTTTTTACTTTATTAAAGAAAATCCTATTTAGTATAATAATTGGATAATAGAACCTCTACCCTATCAACGGATAGAGAGAGAACAAAATCTGGATAAATACCAATTCCTATTACTGGTAAAAAGATACAGATTAAAAGAAAGAGTTCCCGTGGTCCAGAATCTACAAAATTTTTGTTTGGAACATGAAATAGCTTGTATCCATAGAACATCTGTCGTAACATAGATAATAAATAAATAGGAGTTAATATCATTCCTATTGCCATTACAAAAGTAATTAGCATTTTTGGCATTAACATAAATTTAGGACTAGTAATTAGTCCAAAAAAGACTACTAATTCTGCAACAAAACCGCTCATTCCCGGCAAGGCAAGAGAAGCCATTGAAAAGCTACTAAACATGGTAAAAATTTTTGGCATTGGGATAGATATTCCCCCCAGTTCTTCGAGATAAACAAGACGCATTCTATCACAAGCCGTTCCCGCCAAGAAAAATAGTGTAGCACCGATAAATCCATGAGATAATATTTGTAAAATAGCTCCATTTAGTCCAATGTTGGTTATGGAACCAATTCCTATAATTATGAAACCCATGTGAGATACGGAGGAGTAGGCTATTCTTTTTTTGAAATTTCGTTGACCAAGAGAAGTTGAAGCTGCATAGATTATTTGCACCGCTCCTATTATTACCAACCAGGGGGAAAATAGATAATGAGCATGCGGTAACAATTCCATATTGACCCGAATCAATCCGTATGCTCCCATCTTTAATAGAATTCCGGCTAAAAGCATACATGTACTGTAATGCGCTTCCCCATGGGTATCTGGTAACCACGTATGTAAAGGTATAATCGGCAATTTGACAGCATAAGCAATAAGGAAGCCAAAATACAGTAGTATTTCTAATGTTGTAGGGTATGATTGATTAATCAATCTTTCTAAATCTAATCCGGGTTCATTGGAACCATATAATCCCATACCCAGAACTCCAATTAAGAAAAAAATGGAACCGCCTGCAGTATACAAAATAAACTTGGTAGCCGAATACAGACGCCTCTTTCCCCCCCACATGGATAAAAGTAAGTAAACAGGAATTAATTCTAACTCCCACATGATAAAAAAAAGTAAAAGGTCTCGTGAAGAAAATAATCCTATTTGACCGCTATACATTGCTAGCATCAGGAAATAGAATAATTGTGAATTCCGAGTAACCGGCCAAGCCGCTAAAGTAGCTAAAGTAGTGATAAATCCTGTCAATAAAATCGATCCTAATGAAAGTCCATCGATTCCCAATCTCCAGTGGAAATCGAAAACATCTATCCATTTAGAATCCTCCTTTAATTGCATTAAGGGATCCTCCAATTGGAAATGATAACAGAATGCATAAGTCATTAGAAGGAATTCTAATAAACAAATAGCTATAGTATACCACCTAACGATTTTATTTCCTTTATGAGGTAAAAAGAAAATTAATGAACCTGCAAATATCGGAAAAACAACAAGTATTGTTAACCAAGGAAAATAACTCATGATAAAGTAATAAAGACAAGATACGTTTTGACCAGAAAAGCCCATGCTCGATTATTTCGAGCACAGGCTTCTTCGGTAAAGAGGAATCAGACGATTCAAGTGGAGTTTTTTGTAACGTATCAATAAGATAGAGCCATGCTGCGGGTTGTTTCAGGCCCTAAATAAACGCGGACACTTAAAAAATCCGTTGGGCAGGCGGATTCGCATCTCTTACAACCCACACAATCTTCGGTTCTCGGCGCGGAAGCAATTTGCTTGGCTTTACATCCATCCCAAGGTATCATTTCTAATACATCTGTTGGGCAAGCTCGTACACATTGAGTGCATCCTATACATGTATCATAAATTTTTACAGAATGTGACATTGGATCTCTAAATTTTCCTTTTCAACATAAAAATTTTCGATCTGGTAAAAATGAAATTAGTACTATATAAATTAGATGTATTGTAGACACCAGACGAAGCAATGGTTTATCCAAACTTTAACAAAAAATGCAATATATTTCGTAATCTGTTTGTGAGAAAGCGTGAAAAGAGCCAAGAGACTTGAATTTAAGGCTTCAACAGTCATAATTATACGAATTCTACATACTAATTCGAATTAGCCAATAAATTGGCTATCATCTTTTCAATATAAATTATTGCAATATTCAAATTGCAATATCAATGAATTGCAAAAATGCAATATTCAATAAGTAAAAAACAATACTCTGAAATAACCTACTCAAAAAATGGATATTATTAAACACTAATAAGAAAATAAGATTAGATTTCTATTCATCTTAATGTTTCTTATTATTATATATGCACCTTTGTTTAGAGGATTCTATGTCTAATTATTCAAAAAATTAGATTGATTGATACGAGTTGATTTCCTGTTACGATGGATGGAAGAAAGAATGGATAGTCCAATAGCTGCTTCAGCAGCCGCAAGGGCTATAACAAAAATTGCGAAAATGTCTCCTTTTAATTGGCGACTATCAAATAGATCAGAAAATGTTACGAGATTTAGATTAATTGAATTCAGTATAAGTTCAAGACATATTAGAGCTCTAACCATGTTTCGGCTTGTGATCAATCCATAGATACCAATCGAAAATAAATAGACACTCAAAAAAAGTACATGCTCAAACATCATTAACTAACTCCTTATCAATCTCGATTCATTTCAATATGAGGACAAGAATTGAACCGATTCAATTAATTAGAATAGAACAATTACACAACAAAAGATAAAAGAAGGTATTTGTTGTGTTGGCAGTAGATGGGTTTTACTAAATCAAAATTGTAATTCTTTAGTTATTTATTTTATATTTGAAATTCTAAGAATTTTGACTCATTCTAAGTATTTCTTATTGTCGAGCCATAGTAATTGCACCTATTAAAGAAACTAGAAGAATTAGGGAAATGAGTTCAAACGGAAGATAAAAATCGGTTGCTAAATGAATCCCAATTTGTTGAACGTTATTTATGAGACCCTGTTCTACTATTTGGTTTGATCTTGTAGTCCAAAGAATTCCATACCACGACGTATCTGGGATAGTAGTCATTAGTGAAAAAGGAATAGTTATACAAAGGAGTAAAGTAAACCCATCTCCAATAGTCCAATAATTCTTATCTTTAGACCACTCTGAGCCGTTTACAAACATTACAGCAAATATGATCAAGACATTTATGGCTCCCACATAAATAAGAAGTTGTGCGACAGCTACAAAGTAGGAATTTAATAAAAAATAGAATAAGGATATACAAACAAGAACTAATCCCAGCGAAAAGGCAGAATAAATTGGGTTGGTAAGTAATACTACTCCTAGACCTCCTAGTAGAAGAACAAATCCCCCAAATAGCACAAGAATCTCATGTATTGGTCCAGGTAAATCCATTATGGATAAGAAGAAATTTTTAGTATAAAATTTTTCATGAACTGACTAAAACTAAAAGATTCAAGGAAGGAAAAAGGTATTAGGATATTTTTTGTATATGCATATAAGTTGTTAAGCAGTAGTTATTATTTTTTCGTTAGAATTAGTAAAAATAGATTTTTCTAATAAAAAAATCCTAATACCTAGTAATCCGTAATCGTTCTTGAATTCCAAGATTTTTCTTCGTCTATTTTACTTTGAGGCGAATTCCTAATTGTTTGAATTGTGTAATCTCCCATTATGGAGATTGGTAACCGACTCAAAGCAATTTGATTGTAATTCAATTCATGACGATCATAAGTAGAAAGTTCATATTCTTCAGTCATTGATAAACAATTTGTGGGACAGTATTCAACACAGTTACCACAAAATATACAAACTCCGAAATCAATACTATAATTAAGCAATTGTTTTCTTTTAATATCCTTTTCAAATCTCCAATCCACAAGGGGTAGATCTATAGGGCATACGCGAACACATACTTCACAAGCAATGCATTTATCAAATTCAAAGTGTATTCGCCCCCGGAAACGCTCCGATGTAATTGATTTTTCATAAGGGTAGTGAATCGTTATAGGTAAACGATTTGTGTGGGATAAGGTAATTATTAAACCTTGACCAATGTATCTTGCGGCGCGTATTGTTTGTTGACCATAACTAATGAACCCAGTTAGCATAGGGAACATATTCTCAATCTATATATGAAAAAGGTATGTTTCTTTCTCTTGTTTGAGAGAACTTTTGTGTTGAAAATATTCTTACTGTTATTGTATTCTTATTTAAAATATTCTTACTGTTATTGTATTCTTATTTATAGTGAAACTAGTTGGGAAGAAGTTGTTAATAAGAGATTGCCCAGAGAAATAGGTAAAAGAAATTTCCATCCAAGATTTAATAACTGATCCATTCTCATCCTGGGTAAAGTCCATCTTATTGTGATAGAAATGAAGAGAAATAAATAAGCTTTAGTTAATGTAATAAAGATACCTATTACCATTTCCAAAATTCCAATTATTTTATTCATTTGGAAAAATCCAAAAAAGGATATATAGGGAATAGAGAAATTCCACCCGCCTAAGTATAGAACAGTTACAAATAAAGAGGAAACTAATAAATTTAGGTAAGAAACAAGATAAAATAAACCATATTTAATACCAGAATATTCGGTTTGATAACCTGCTACTAATTCTTCTTCTGCTTCTGGTAAATCAAAGGGTAATCTTTCACATTCTGCTAAAGAAGAAATTAGAAAAACTAGAAAACCTATAGGCTGACGCCAAAGATTCCATCCAAAAAAACCATATTTGGACTGTGCTTCAACTATATCAACTGTACTTGAACTATTAGATAATCATAGTCGATGATAACATCACAGTTCCCACCGCTATTCCAAAACCGTACATGAAACCTTAGCTTCATACGGCTCCTCTATGATCAGAAAAAAGGAAAGGATTGTTTTGTTTCGGTATTATCCCCTGGGCATAGATAGAATTAGGTAAGATAAAATTGATTTGAAAGCCCAAAATTAGACCAAAGCAATTACGTCTGCTAGAATAACAAAAAAGCGCTTCCGAATTGATCTCATCCTTTATATAATAAAATTTTTCTTTGTTCGGTAATAACTTAATATTGGAATAAATCACTCGTTATAGCAATTAATAAATGGAAAGAATTTGGCATTAGTTCATGAGGAATTCTGTATGAATAGGGATAAAGGAAGGAAAGAATAAATAAAGATCCTTTTTTGTATTGTATTCCATATCTTTTGTCCTATTCTTCTTTCCCCGGGAGGGGTATACTTAAAAAAAAGAATAAAGGGTTAATTCGTTCTTGATAGCCATTTCCTTAACAAGTGAATGGGAACATACTCTAGACCGGAATCTGAAGAAAGTACTGCTTGATCATTTCCACCAATTTCAAGTCCTTATTATGATTCCTTTTATGAGGAAAAATGTCTAATGATTTAGATTCTCTCATTACTAATCCTGTATGTACTTTAGTGTTCCTAATCCCTCACTAACTTTTGATGGATTGCCTTATGGTTATAAGTTTAAATTATAGTAATAACTCAAAACATTCTAGTAATGGAATTCCATATCGCGAATCCTTTATTCTTGCCCGCTTCAAGATATGATGACTAATTAAACAATCTCAACCTTGGGGTAAAGAGTTTACACTGCTTATGTTTACTTGAACTTTTTTCTTGTACGTAGGAAATGAGATTTTTTATTTTTACTACAAATTAATAAGCTGTTTTGTTTCACTCATATAGCTATCGAGTTTAACTTACCAACGCAAATACAGAATAAGCAAAGGAAGATAAGCATTCAATGTATTTTAGAGGAAAAAGATCCTATTTTAACGAATCACACGTAGAGATATTGCTAGTACACAAAAAGTTAATGGTATTTCATAACTAATAGATTGAGCAGCCGCTCGTAGACCGCCTGAAAAAGAATATTTATTATTTGAGCTATATCCTGCCATGAGAAGACCAATAGGAGCAATACTTGAAATCGCAATCCATAAAAAAACACCAATACTAAGATCAGCTAAAACAAAACGATATCCCAAAGGGATAACTAAAAAACTTAATAAAATGGATATGACTGCTATAGAGGGACCAATGCTAAATAAAGGAATATCTCCTCGGGATGGGAGGATATCCTCTTTTAAAAGTAGTTTAGTTCCATCTGCTATAGCTTGAAGCAGTCCCAGGGGGCCAGCATATTCAGGACCAATACGTTGTTGTATCGATGCGGATATTTCTCTTTCTAACCACACAATTACGAGTACTTCTATTGTGATTCCCAGTAGGAGGGCCAAAATGGGTAGAATCCATATAAGTCCGTAGATTTCTTTTAATAATTCCGATTTCGAAAAAGAATTGATAGTTTCTACCTCTACCCTATCTATTATCATTTCAACGATCAACTTCCCCCATAATGATATCTATACTACCTAATATTGTCATGATATCAGCCAATTTCATTTTTTTAACTAGCTGAGGAAGAATTTGCAAATTAATAAAACCCGGTGGACGAATTTTCCATCTCCAGGGGAAAAGACTATCATCTCCTACCAGATAAATTCCTAATTCGCCTTTTGGAGCTTCTACTCTTACATAAAGCTCTTGCTTTGATAATTCAAAATTGGGCGAAGGTTTTTTACCAAGAAATCGATATTCAAAATCATTCCATTCGGGATTCTTTGCTTTCTTAAAGCGTCGGGCTTCTAAATTCTCATAAGGTCCTCCAGGAATTTTCTCTACAGCCTGTTGAATAATTTTTATGGATTCCCTCATTTCGCCGACTCGTACTAAATAGCGAGCTAACGAATCTCCTTCTTTTTGCCATTGGACTTTCCAATCGAATTGATTGTAAGACTCATAAGGATCAATTTTACGAAGATCCCATTGTATTCCAGAAGCTCGTAACATTGGTCCCGATAAGCCCCAATTTACAGCTTCTTCTCCGCTAATAAAACCGACCCCTTCAACTCGTTCTAAAAAAATAGGATTCTGTGTAATAAGTTGTTGATATTCAACAACTCCTTGTAAAAAATAATCACAGAAATCTAAACATTTATCCATCCATCCATAAGGGAGATCGGCAGCTACCCCTCCGATGCGAAAGTAATTATGCATCATTCGCATACCTGTAGCAGCTTCAAATAGATCATATATCAATTCTCTCTCTCTAAAAATGTAGAAAAAAGGAGTCTGTGCCCCGAGATCCGCCATAAAAGGTCCAAGCCATAACAAATGAGAAGCTATACGGCTCAATTCTAACATAATTACTCTAATATAGCTGGCTCTTTGGGGTATTTGAATATTCTCCAAGAATTCTGGTGCATTTACCGTTATTGCTTCTGTAAACATAGTAGCTAAATAATCCCATCGTGTTACATAAGGCAAGTATTGTATAATACTTCTGTTTTCCGCAATTTTTTCCATTCCTCTGTGTAAATACCCTAATATGGGTTCG